TATAAAAACTATAACGATATATGAAGACTATGAAAAAAATAATATAATATAGCATATACTTACCAAAACCGGACCGGATAAAGAACTGATAAAGAAAAAATATAGGATGTGTCATGATATGTATATTAGTGGGGGATTATGGGACAAAAAATAAATCCACTTGGTTTCAGACTTGGCACAAACCAAAGTCATCATTCTCTTTGGTTTGTGCAACCAACAAATTATTCCGAAGGTCTGCAAGAAGATCAAAAAATACGAAACTTTATCAAAAACTATGTACAACAAAACATAAAAATATCTTCCGGTGTTGAGGGAATTGCACGTATAGAGATTCAAAAAAGAATTGATCTGATTCAGGTCCTAATATATATAGGATTCCCGAAGTTATTACTGGAGAGTAGGACTCGAAGAATCGAAGAATTACAGAGGAAGTTACAAAAAGAATTAAATTGTATGAACCGAAAGCTAAACATTGCTATTAGAAGGATTGCAAATCCTTATGGACATCCTACCATTCTTGCAGAATTTCTAGCCGGACAATTAAAAAGCCGAGTTTCATGTCGTAAAGCAATGAAAAAAGCTATTGAATTAGCTGAACAGGCGAATACAAAAGGAATTCAAGTACAAATTGCAGGGCGTATCAACGGAAAAGAAATTGCACGTGTTGAATGGATCCGAGAAGGTAGGGTTCCTCTACAAACAATTCGAGCTAAAATAGATTATTGTTCCTATACTGCTCAAACGCTTTATGGGGTATTGGGAATCAAAATTTGGATATTTGGGGACGAGGAATAATAAACCTTTACTTGACTTGTTTTGATTTTTATGTTGTAACCCCGAACAGAAAATAACAAACTTTTTAAGTCGTTTTCTCTTGAATAAAAAAAAAATGAGCAATTCTAGCAATTTGAAATTCTATTCTATAGGGTTGAATAAAAATGCGATTGAGAATTTCATCTTATTTCATCTTGATATAATTGCCATGCTTAGTGTGTGACTCGTTGGTTTTTTATTTTTAGGGTTCAAATAAAAAAAGAGGGTACCGGCCCATATTAAAATAATAATAATTGAATCAATAAGTAAAACTAAGAAGTATAGAACGAATAACTAACTCATCGCTTCACATTATCTCGATCAAAAGAACCAGTCAAGATATAATAGATTGGTGATATCATTGGAGCAACTGAAATATTTCTTTTCTAAAATCTAAAAAAAAAAAAAAAAAAAGAAATCTGATTACTGATTAGAAATTGTAAAACAAACAAAAGTATCTAGATAAATGGAAAGATGAGATAAAGAGAGAAAATAAATCTCAATGAAATGATATATGATTCCAATATATAACATGTAAGGTCTATGCGTCATCTAATAAAATCCTAAAATAAAAAAAAAAGGCAGTGTAAAAAAGCATCAATAATGATTGATCCATAATTAAACGAATCCATTCATAGAAGAAAAAAAATCAAGAGTCCCGAGCCAATAAAGACTGAGAAAATTGACTCAAGAACAAATTTAATTAGAGACTCCATTGTAGAATTAAAACCTAACCATTAATTGAGAAGCGATGGGAACGACGAAACCTGTGAAGGCGTAGAATTCATTGGGTGGGATGGCGAAGCAAACCAGATGGAGAACAATCCAGTGTATCCTGAAAGGAAAGTTCATGACTAGTCCGACAACTAAAACAACTAAAGAATGAGTAAATATTCGCCTGCGAAAGTTTTTCGGTTTTATTGTATCTTTCTTTTCAAATTCTGATCGATCTAAATCTGATATGATAATGAAAATCGAAAAAGCCAAAATAAAGATTGATTATAAGAAAATGTCCCTATCTCTATTATATAACTATATTCTATATAAATATCTATTACCTTCTAACTAATATAGGAAAATAATATAGGAAACTTATTTAGTTATATAGCAAAACAAAATAAGATAGAAAATTTTCTAAGAGATTAGATGAATGAAATCTCAAAGGATCCCATGATTCGGTATATTATTCATCAATATATCTTTTTTTTAATCCTTTTCTTTTATTCGCAAGGAGCCGGATGAGAAGAAACTCTCATGTCCGGTTCTGGAATAGAGGTGAAAGTGAGAAAAAATCATCAACTATAACCCCAAAAGAACCAGATTCCGTAAACAACATAGAGGAAGAATGAAAGGAATATCTTATCGAGGTAATCATATTTCTTTCGGTAGATATGCTCTTCAGGCACTTGAACCCGCGTGGATTACATCTAGACAAATAGAAGCGGGTCGGCGGGCAATGACACGAAATGTCCGCCGCGGTGGAAAAATATGGGTACGTTTATTTCCAGACAAACCGGTTACGGTAAGACCTACAGAAACACGTATGGGTTCGGGGAAAGGATCTCCTGAATATTGGGTAGTTGTCGTGAAACCAGGTAGAATACTTTATGAAATGGACGGAGTAGGAGAAAATATAGCTCAAAAAGCTATTTCAATAGCGGCTTCAAAAATGCCTATACGAACTCAATTCATTATTTCGGTATAGAAATGTAGAATGTAGAACCCACCCAAACCCAAGAAAAGGGCTTTTGGGGATAAAATTAAAATTGCAAATTTATTTATTTATTTTTTTTTTGACAAACAATATCTCTTTTTTTTACTTCGCTTTTTGGCTGTATTCCAAGAATAGATTAAAAAAAAATGATTCAACCTCAGACTCATTTGAATGTGGCGGATAACAGCGGGGCTCGAGAATTGATGTGTATTCGAATCATAGGAACTAGTAATCGACGATATGCTGAAATTGGTGACGTTATTGTTGCTGTGATCAAGGAAGCATTACCAAATACATCCCTAGAAAAATCAGAAGTGATCAGAGCTGTAATTGTGCGTACTTGTAAAGAATTCAAACGCGACAATGGCATGATAATACGATATGATGACAATGCTGCAGTTGTCATTGATCAAGAAGGAAATCCGAAAGGAACTCGAATTTTTGGTGCGATCACCCGAGAATTGAGACAGTTAAATTTCACTAAAATAGTTTCACTAGCACCCGAGGTATTATAAGATAGAAGTAAGATAGAAGAAGAGTCTGCGATATAGTTATAGTATACAATTTGAAGGAACCCGATTATGAAATAGATGAAATTAATTAGTAAATTTTGTGTGTCTGACGCATATATTAAAAAAAAAAAAAAGACCAAAGAGCATGTCAATATAAAAAATGAGAGGCAACAATAATTTTAGTTTATCATGGGTAGGGATACTCTTGCTGACATAATAAACTCTCTACGAAATGCTGCTATGAATAGAAAAGGAACGATTCGAATACCGTTTACTAATATCACCAAAAACATTATTAAAATACTTTTACGAGAAGGTTTTATTGAAAACGCCAGGAAACATCGCGAAAGCGACAAATATTTTTTGGTTTTAACCCTACGACATAGAAAAGGGCTCGATAGAACTAGTTTAAATTTAAAACGAATAAGTCGACCGGGTCTACGAATCTATTCTAACTATCAACAAATTCCTAGAATTTTAGGCGGAATGGGGATTGTAATACTGTCTACTTCTCGAGGTATAATGACAGACCGAGAGGCTCGACTAGAAGGAATCGGAGGAGAAATTTTGTGTTATATATGGTAATCTTTCTGATATCCGAATTTTTTTCGAAACTTCTTTTTTGTTTTTCACAAAACAAAAAAGAAAAAGAGAAAGGACGGTTTTTTAATCTCACTCCTCCTACATTAATTAGTTGATACTTTAAGTTAAGGAGGTTTTGCATGGAATGAAAGAACAAAAATGGATTCATGAAGGTTTAATTACTGAATCACTTCCAAATGGTATGTTTCGGGTTCGTTTAGATAATGAAGATTTCATTCTAGGTTATATTTCCGGAAGGATCCGGCGCAGTTTTATACGTATACTACCGGGGGATAGAGTCAAAATTGAAGTAAGTCGTTATGATTCCACTAGAGGACGTATAATTTATAGACTCCGCAACAAAGATTAGAATTATTAGGTAGTTTTTTCAACTTCAACATTCCTTTTATAGAGATCGCTAGGGTTAAAATTGAAAGAAATTTAGTTTCTTCCAATAAGTATATTCGGAATTCAGTTTAGGAATGACAACGATGAAAATAAGAGCCTCTGTTCGTAAAATTTGTGAAAAATGTCGACTGATCCGTAGACGAGGACGAATTATGGTAATTTGTTCCAACCCTAGACATAAACAAAGACAGGGATAATCTTTCGAAAAGTTAATAAATATAAATGAAATTTAAAATAAATAAATAAAATAAATAAAAAAGAGGTTTCTAAAGACCCGATGTATAAAAAAAAAAAGGATCTATTTTGACATGAAATGTAGATATCCATATATCTTTGACTTATATTTATGAGATAATAAAATATGGCCAAAACTATAACAAAAACCAGTTCTCGTAGGAATGTACGTATTGGCTCACGTAAGAATACACGTAGAATACCAAAAGGAGTTATTCATGTTCAAGCAAGTTTCAACAATACCATTGTGACTGTGACGGATGTACGTGGTCGGGTTATTTCTTGGTCCTCCGCCGGCACTTGTGGATTCAAGGGTACACGAAGAGGGACGCCGTTTGCTGCCCAAACTGCAGCAGGAACCGCTATTCGTGCAGTAGTGGATCAAGGGATGCAACGAGCAGAAGTCATGATAAAGGGTCCTGGCCTCGGACGAGATGCAGCATTAAGAGCTATTCGTAGAAGTGGTATACTGTTAAGTTTCGTACGAGATGTAACTCCTATGCCACATAATGGCTGCAGGCCACCTAAAAAAAGACGCGTCTAAAAATAAACATTGAAGAGATTTCAAGAGAAATAAATAATTCAATGATTTGATCAAGTCCTATTACTATGGTTCGAGAGAAAGTCAAAGTATCTACTCGAACACTACAGTGGAAGTGTGTTGAATCGAGAACAGACAGTAAGCGTCTTTTTTATGGACGCTTTATTCTGTCTCCACTTATGAAAGGTCAAGCCGA